GATGGAAGTATATAAATATAAGGAAATATAAAAATATAAAAATAATAAGATTAGTAAAATAAAAAATAATAATAAATATTATATGAAACAAATGAGTTATATAACTCGTTGATTGTATAGTACATCACATAAAGATATAGCCATATTATATTTAGGTTATGGTTTAATATCATCAATGGTTGCTACTGGTATGTCAGTTATAATACGTTTAGAGTTATCAGGACCTGATGCTCAATTTTTACATGGTAATAACCAAGTATTTAATGTATTAGTAACAGGACATGCTATAGCTATGATATTCTTATTTGTTATGCCAGTATTAATAGGAGCTTTTGGTAATTTTTATTTACCAATAATGATAGGAGCAGTAGATATGGCATTTGCAAGATTAAATAATATAAGTTTTTGATGTTTACCACCAGCATTAGTATGTATAATAGCATCAGTATTAATAGAACAAGGAGCAGGTACAGGTTGAACAGTATATCCACCTTTATCATCAATAAATGCTCATTCAGGACCTAGTGTAGATTTAGCTATATTTGCTTTACATTTAACAAGTATCTCTAGTTTATTAGGTGCTATTAATTTTATAGTTACTGTATTAAATATGCGTACTATAGGTTTACATATGGTAAATGCACCTTTATTTGTATGAGCTATATTCTTTACAGCTATATTATTATTATTATCATTACCTGTATTAACAGCAGGTGTAACATTATTATTAATGGATAGAAACTTTAATACAGGTTTCTACGAAGTTGCTGCGGGAGGAGATCCAGTATTATACCAACATTTATTTTGATTCTTTGGTCACCCTGAAGTTTATATAATAATAATACCTGGTTTTGGAATAATATCACATATAGTTTCTACATATAGTAAAAAACCAATATTTGGTGAAATAGGTATGTTATATGCTATGGGATCTATAGGTTTATTAGGTTTCTTAGTATGAAGTTGTTTATTGGCTTCACCTTATAGTAATATAAGGTTAATTAATTTCGCTATATGCTGGAAAGATTTAAAGCTATATAGTACTTTTAAAAGTAAAAATCTATATAGTTATATCCAATCAGCAGGTAATATGTCCCTAATTTATATAAACACTTATCTTAAGTGTATTATATCTAAATATATACATAGTTCCTCAGAGACTACACGCGAAATATCTTATTTATATAATAAATCAATTATAAAAAATAATAATAATTTTAATTTTGATAATTTTAGATCTTATTATAAAGAATTATTTCCTAATAATAATATTAATAATATTACAGATGATTGATTAATATGATTTATAGGTTTTACTGAAGGAGATGGAGCTTTATTAACATATGATAATAAAACTAGATGTAGATTTGTTTTAACACAAAAAGAAAGTAATGTTTTATATTTAATTAATAAAAAATTAAATATTGGAACTATTAAACATTTTCCTCAAGGTAAAAGTAATAATAAAAATGATTTTTATAGATTAATAGTTAATCAATCATCTCATATTTTATTATTAACTTATTTATTTAATGGTAATTTAGTTTTAAATAATAGAATAAATCAATTATCATTATGAATAAATATATTAAATAAAAATATATATGGTAATAATATAAATTTAATTAATAAATCAGTTAATATTACATTAAATGATGCTTGATTATCAGGTTTTACTGATGCTGAAGGTTGTTTTAATGTAAGTATAACATCTAATAAAAATTATAAATTAAATGAAGTTATTAAATTAAGATATATATTAGATCAAAAAGATGAAATTATTTTAAATAAAATAAAAAATTTATTTAATTTAGGTAAAGTTACATATAGATCTAATACTGATAATGTTTATAGATATACTATAACTGGATTTAAATCAATGAATAAAGTAATATCTTATTTTAATTTATATCCATTATATACTAAAAAATCTATAAGTTTTAATAAATGATCTTTAATACATAATAATATTATAAATAAATTACATTTAACTGAAGAAGGTTTAAATAATATTAAAGTTCTTAAAAAAGAGATTAATATTAATACTAGTTTAACTAATAAAACTGGTAAAGCTAAACCTTAATTATATATCTACACCAAATATGTAGATATATATCTAATCCAATTGATACTTTGTATTAATGGATCCCCGCTTCTATGAAGCGGTATTATATAAATAAGATAAAGATATAGTCCGATTCTTCTTGTGAAAGAAGCATATTTATATATGGGTAAATATAAAAAATATTTATTAACACAATTGCACCACATGTATGTAGTAGGTTTAGATATAGATTCAAGAGCTTACTTTACATCAGCTACTATGGTTATAGCTGTACCTACAGGAATAAAAATATTCTCATGATTAGCTACTATATATGGAGGAGAAGTAAGATTAGCAGTACCAATGTTATTTGCTTTAGGTTTCTTATTCTTATTCACTATAGGAGGATTAACAGGAGTTATGTTATCTAATGCATCAATTGATGTAGCATTCCATGATACTTATTATGTAGTAGGACATTTCCACTATGTATTATCAATGGGTGCTTTATTCAGTTTAGTAGGAGGTTATTATTATTGAGGTCCTTCAATGTTTGGATTAAAATATAATAAAGTTTGAGCTGAAATACACTTCTGATTATTATTTATATCAGTAAATATAATTTTCTTACCTATGCATTTCTTAGGTCTTAATGGTATGCCTCGTCGTATACCTCAATATCCAGATGCATTTGTTGGTTGAAACTATATAAGTAGTATTGGTTCAGCTATTTCTATTATATCTGTTTTAGTAGGTTTAAGAAGTGTACAAATACAATTAGAGAATGGAGAAAATGAAGACTTAGAAATCCAAGTTACTCCTGATTTCATTGAATCTAATTTAACTAGAGATGTTAGAGATTCTGATTTAGAATTAATATTAACTAGACCTGCAGAGTATCACACATTCAGTGAATTACCTGTATTAACATCACCTACAAATCAATAAATAAATTATTATTTTATTGATTTATATATTCATCTTATGAAATAAGATGGATTGCCACCTATGGTGGCTTTCATCTTATAAAAGAAGACGGAAAGCCCCCCTCCGGGGGGCTTTCATCTTATCTCAAAGGAAATAAGATGGATAACCAACTTGGGTGAATTTTATCTAATCTCTTTAGATAATAAATATAAATAGCCCTCTTTCAAGTATATATATATAAATATATATATCCATATCTACGGTAAGGGTATATACCCACCCTCCTACGGAGGGTTATATATCTATATTTTTGGGGATATATTATATAACCTATTTTATTAAAAGTAATAGGAGATGCTATTTACATCATTTTTAATATTTTTAGTATTTTCAACTTTTGTTAGTTATCCTAATATAGAGGGTATAATAAGTCCAATAAAAGGACATTCAATAATAATTAATAGATTAGGTACTATAAGTATAGTATTTACATTAATATTATTAATAACATCAATAGATGTAATAAGTTTAACACCAGGAATTACATTATATAATGGTTGATTTAATTTAACATCATATAATTTACCATTAATAATAGTAATGTTATTATTAACAATAGTATTATTAATATATAATACATCAATAAATAAATATGATTTAAAATCTCCATATTATATATTAATATTAATAAGTAATATAATAGGTTTATTATTATTTCCATTAGTTAATGATTTATTAGCATTATATATAATAATAGAATTACAAAGTTATTCTTTATATTTATTAACAGGATTACATAATAGATCATATAATGCATCTAGAGCATCATTATTATATTTCTTAATGGGAGGAGTAGCTTCAGCAATAATATTATTAGCATCATATTTCATATATGCATTAACAGGTACAACTAATTTATCAGATATAGCTATATTTTATTCATATAGTAATGCTTATGATTATTTTGATATATTATTAATTGCATTATTATTTAAAATGGGTATGGCACCTTTACATCGTTGAAGTATAGCTGTATATAATTATGCACCTACATATATAACAGCATATATAAGTGTAGTAGCTAAAATATCAATAGCTTCATGAATATTTACTAATGCTAATTTATTTAATCATCATATATTAATTATATTCTTTTATTTATCATTATTTATAGCTTGTTATAAACCATTATTTCAAGTTAATATAAAAACTATATTAGCATATAGTGGTTTATTAAATTTTGGTTATATATTATTATCTATAATATCATTTGATATATCATTTTATATATATATAATACAATATATATTAACACATATAATATTATTTTTAGGTATATTAGCAGCTAGTCAATATATAAATACACCTATATCTAAATGATCTCCATTAATATATATACATCAATTAAAATTACCTAATTTAACATTAGCTATTTGTTTAATATTAGCTTTATTCTCTTTAATAGGTATACCTCCTTTACCAGGATTTTATGCTAAATTATATATATTATCAGGAGCATTACAAGATAATTATGTATTAGAAACTTGTTTAATAGTTATATGTAGTGTTATAGCTACTTATTATTATGCTAATATAATTAAAATATTAATTAATAGTAAAACTATTAAAGAAAATATTAATATTAATAATATTAATCCTTCATTAGCTTATACATTAGCTACTGCTACTATTTTATTATTAAGTTTCTTTATATTCTTACCATCAATATCAGAAGGGTTATATTTAATAACAATATAAATATATGTTTACATTTTATCTTTATTTAGCCCCTATAGTTGCTTGTGTTTTAATAGGTTTAAATTATTTAATATCTAATAATAATTCATATGTTGAAAAAGATGGTCCTTTTGAATGTGGATTTACTTCATATCAACAATCAAGATCAGCATTTAGTGTAGCTTTCATTTTAGTTGCTATTCTATTCTTACCTTTTGATTTAGAAATATCTTCTATTTTACCTTATGTTGTAAGTGCTTATACTAATGGTATATATGGTTTATCTATATTAACTATTTTCTTATTATCTTTAGTTATTGCTTTCGTTTATGAAATAAATTTAGGAGCTTTAAACTTAGAAAGACGTTATACTAATACTGTTAAACCTTTAATAAATAAATTATATTAACTATTTAGTTCTATATAATATCTATTTTTAATCATAATTAAATATATCTGCACGGACGTGCAGATATATCTGATATATCCCTTCCGGGAGATATTAAATATATCAGTATCCATTAATGGATACTGATATATCTGATCCAATACCGTAGGTATTGGATTAAATATATCTTCCAAAGGAAGATATATCTGATCCCATTCCAAAGGATGGGATTAAATATATCTGCACGTTCCGTGCAGATATATCTGATTCTATTGATATAAAATATCAAAGAATTAAATATATCTCCCAATGGGAGATATATCTGATCCAATACCATTAGAATAATAAAAAATATTCATCTTATAAAATAAGATGGATAGCCCCCCCGAAGGGGGCTATCCATCTTTTCCTTAAAGTATATCTTATATATAAAAGTGTACATATATTATAATTAAATAATATAAAGGTAATAAATAGGTAAGGATGTATGGCTGAGAGGTTTAAAGCGTAATACTTGAGTTATTAAGACTAAACAGTCCACGTGTTCGAATCACGTTGCATCCGTGAAATGACTATGGCGAAAATGGTAAACGCGATTAGTTTAGGTCTAATTATAAATAATATTTAAGGGTTCAAATCCCTTTAGTCATATAAAAGATTAAAATTATAATAAAATAAAATAAATGACATTATTATATTTCTTTTTTACAGCATTTACATCATTATCATCTAGATTAGTTAATAATATGTCTAAACATATATTTTTAGTAGCTAGTGGTTTAATAGCTATACCTACTTTATATGATTGATCAGATATAGATGTATATTATACAACAGATGGAATAGCTGATATATTAATATTATTAACAGCATATTTAATACCTTTATCAATTATATCTAATTGAAATAATATACGTAGTACTTTATTTTTTGAATTAGTATTAAATTTAGGAATAATATTATTAATTAATTTTATGTGTCAAGATATGACATCTTTCTATGTATATTTTGAAGCATCTTTAGCTCCTTTATTTATAATGATAGGTTTATATGGTGCAGCTAATAAAGATAAAGCAGCTGATTATATATTAATATATACATTATTTTCATCATTATTTATGTTATTAGCTATAGCTTTATATGAAGTTATATTAGATAATACTGATTATCAAGCTACTAGTTTATTAGTTTTATCTATAGATTTACAATGTATTTTATTTTTAGCTATATCTATAGGTATAGCAGTTAAAACACCTTTAGCTCCAGTACATACTTGATTACCAGTAGTTCACTCAGAATCACCTTTAGCTGGTTCTATTTTATTAGCTGGTGTTATATTAAAATTAGCTGTTTATGCTATTATAAGATTAATATTACCTACTTTATCAGATGCTACTATCTTATATACTCCTTTAGTATATGTTTTATGTGTTATTACTATAATATATACATCTATAATAACATTAAGACAAACAGATTTAAAAGTTATTATAGCTTATAGTTCTATATCTCATATGGCTGTTTGTATATTAGGTATATTATCTAATAGTGTTACTGGTATAACTGGTAGTTTAGTTTTATCATTAGCTCATGGTTTTGTATCACCTGCTTTATTTATTATAGTAGGAGGTATATTATATGATAGATATCATAATAGATTAATACATTATTTCCAAGGTTTAATATCATATATGCCTTTATTATCAGTTTATTTAATAATATTAAGTTTCTGTAATGTTGGTACTCCTTTATCTATTAACTTTATAGGTGAAATGTTATCATTAACTGGTGCTATTAATAGAGCTCCTATTTTAGGTGCTTTAGCAGCTTTATCTGTTTTATTATCTGCTTCATATCAAATGAAATTAACTAATAGATTAACTGGTGGTATTAAAACACCTTATATCTCATTAACAGCTGATTGTACTTATAGAGAATCTTTCTTAATGTGAGCTTTAATTATACCTACTATTTTCTTAGGTATATGACCTGCTTCAGTATTAGATATGTTATGAGAAACATCTTCTTTATTATATATATTCATATTTATAAACATCTCGCCACCACTGGTGGTGGGTTATTTATCATATCACCATTGGTGGTAGTTATCATTTAAATATATATATCTATCATTGATGGATATCTTTAATATATTGATACAATGTATCAATTAGATCAGATATATCTTCCTTTGGAAGATATATTTAATCCAATACCTACGGTATTGGATCAGATATATCAGTATCCATTAATGGATACTGATATATTTAATATCTCCCGTAAGGGATATATCAGATATATCTGCACGGACGTGCAGATATATTTAATCCCATCCTTTGGAATGGGATCAGATATATCTTCCTTTGGAAGATATATTTAATTCTTTAATAATATATAAATATAGGTGATATATTGAAAAAAGGTATATGAAATGAATATTATTTTAAGGATCTAAAGTTAATACTTAAAAGTGATAAAAAGGTTAAAATTTAACCAATCATATCATGAAAATGAGTAAAGAGAAATCAAGTGGAATGAAACATCTGAGTAACTTGAAAGTAACCAACAGGGGCTATATAAGTAACGGTGAGTGAAAGTATAGTAGTCTAAAAGTATTACCAAGAGGTAAGAATAAAGTAGTATCAACTACTAAGACGTAAAATAAGTATTAAACTAAAAGTACCGTAAGGGAAAAGGAGTAAATAGAATAATAGAGAGCAGTTATAGTATAACGTACCTCTTGTATAATGGGCCAGTGAGTTATATATATTAGTGAAGTAATTTATAAATAAATTGAGTTTAATCAATCTATAATTAATGTATATAGGCCCGAAAGCAAACGATCTACACATGTCCAAGTGTATATACGTCCGTTTTAAAAGAGCGGACCTTTATATGGCTGAATAGGTGGATGTAGCAATATTCTCTAAAGAGGTGTGTGTAGTAGTGACAGACAAATCTGGTTTGCCGATAGCTGGTTTTCTGCGAAATATATTTTAGTATAGCCTTTATTTAATTATAAACTGGTACAGCACTTAAATACCTTTGGGGGGTTAGAATATAACTTTATCAAAATATTTAAAACTCGGAATCAGTATATCATTTAATAAGGAGTCAGACTTATTGCGATAAGGTAGTAAGTCGAAAAGGAAACAACCTAGACTATTATATGTATGTCCCAAATATATATATATAATTCTTTATAAATGATACCCGCCACCATTGGTGGCGGGTTCATTCATAACCCACCATCAAAGATGGAGGGATATAAATTATATAATTATTAAGTGAACAAAATCTATATTATAAATGATAGACAATCAGTCAGCGGGTTTGACAATAATCATCTGTTAATGGACATGTAACAATGCACTGATATGATATAGATATATATCATTACTTTTAGTAAGATATATATTTTTCTTATAAATAGAGAAAATATACGGGTCTAAATATATAACAGAATAATAGATATGTTAATTTAACATATGGTAGCAGAATATATAATGTAAAATTATAAAGATATTGCTGGCTTGAGTAACGATAGGTAATATAAGATTACCCTCCTAATTCATAAGGTTTTACTATAAATGAACGGTCCCTAAGATGAGTATAGAAATATATAGTTAATGGGTGAAAGAACAAGAAAATAAAAAAGAACCGTACTGTAGACCGACACAGGTATGATAAAGGAGAATGAGATAACTACTATGAATGAACTCGGCAAATTAGCATAAAGCTTTTAGTCGTGCGACTGTTTACCAAAAACATAGCTTACTGCATACTAGTAATAGTAAGTATAGTAAGTGATATCTGCCCGGTGTATGCTTAATAAATAATTTAGCTAAATGGTTAAATTATAAAAAGCATGTTAACGGCGGTCTTATTGTGAGGATCCGAAGGTAGCGAAATTCATTGACGCATAATTGGTGTCCTGCATGAATGATTACACGATGCGACAACTGTATCCATAGTAGACTCAGTGAAATAGCACTCGCGGTGAAGATGCCGTGTACCCGTAGGTTGACAAAAAGACCCTATGCAGCTTTACTATATCTTTATTTTGATTTAAATATTATATATCTCAGTAGATTAGGTTATATTTATTATTTTAAATAAAATGAGATACCTATATATATAATTCTAGAATCTAATTTATATGACCCAATCTAATAGATTGGGTTACTTAAGACAGAGTAAAGAAGTTAGTTTCGATGGGGCGTCGACATCAGCGAAAGCATCTGATGTGTCTAATAATATTTATAATTTATATTAAAATATAAATTATTATAATTATTACATTAAATTTATTATATAATAGTAAATTACGTACAATAGTAACTATATGGTAAATAGTATAAATAATGTTTATATGCAAGGATAACAACATAATTGTGCGATGATAATAACACTAACAAGTGGAATTAGTACTTACGTAGAGTGTAGTGAACAGGCATAATCAATTGATATGGATGTCGATAACGGATTAAAGTTACGCTAGGGATAACAGGGTAATACCGCGTGAGAGTTGATATCGTCAGCGGTGTTTGCCACCTCGATGTCGTCTAGACTCGTCCTCCTGGTCGCAGCAACTAGGTAGGGTAGGACTGTTCGTCCTCTAAGGAGTTACTTGAGATGGGTTAATTACGACGTGAGTCAGTAATGATTTTATCATCTATGGGATTTTTCTTATCTGTTGCCTCAAGTGTACGAAAGGATAGTGAGGTGCTTTCCAATGGTTTTTTGTATATATATATTTCGATTTTTTTAAGCGAAAGGATATACATTTTAGCTAAGAAGGTTGCGGATAAATATTGAAAGCATCTCAAATATTAAGCCCTTCAGATAAGATTTAACATATTAGACTAATATGTTATAGTAAATATATATTTATATATATATTAAACTAATTATTTTTATTCATATACCTACAATATATCATATATATCTCCTGAAACAAATATATCTATGTAATCTAAATATAGATTATTTCTTAAGGAATCATAGATTAACCCCTTCATAAAATGAAGGGGTTACATATATAGATTACTTCTTTAGGGATCATAGATTAACCCCTCCATTAAAATGGAGGGGTACATCTATTTAATATAAATATAGAAAATTTTACAAGGGATCATAGATTAACCCCTACATTATAGTCATAATGTAGGGGTACATCTATGTATAGAATATATAATAAAAAAGGTTAAGGGATCATAGATTAATTGGTAAATCTTTCGCTTTGCATGCGAACAATATCGGTTCAATTCCGATTGATTCCATTATTTTATTTGTATTTATAATAAATTATATAATTAATTATTAAAAATGATTTGATTAGATGTTCCAACTCCTTGAGGAGTTCGTTTACAAGATTCAGCAACACCTAACCAAGAAGGTATACATGAATTATATGACCATATAATGTTTTATTTAGCTTTAATATTAGGTTTAGTATCATATATATTATATGTTATAATAAAAGATTTTAAAAATAATAAATTTGCATATAAATATTTAAGACATGGACAAACATTAGAAATAATATGAACTATATTCCCAGCTGTTATATTATTATTAATAGCTTTCCCTAGTTTTATATTATTATATTTATGTGATGAAGTTTTAACTCCTGCTATGACTATTAAAGTTGTAGGTTTACAATGATATTGAAAATATGAATACTCAGATTTTGTATCAGAAACAGGTGAAACTATTGAATATGAATCATATATTATACCTGATGACATGTTAGAAGAAGGACAATTAAGATTATTAGATACTGATACTTCTATAGTTGTTCCTGTTGATACTCATGTTAGATTTATTGTTACTGCTAATGACGTTATACACTCATTTACTGTTCCTTCATTAGGTATTAAAATTGATGCTACTCCTGGTCGTTTAAACCAAGTTAGTGCCTTAATACAAAGAACTGGTGTTTATTATGGTCAATGTAGTGAATTATGTGGAGTTAACCATGCTTTAATGCCTATTAAAGTTGAATGTGTACCTATCGCTGATTTCGTTGAATGATTATCAAACGCTGAATAATATTATTATATCCGCATCAAAAGTGCGGGCATAATAAATTTCCCCTCCGTAGGAAGAGGGATTTATCTTACCACCCACCTGCGGTGGGTGGTAAATAAATTATTATTTATTCATTTTATATCGAAAGGGTGTTTTATTTTTTTTATAAAGCCCATCCTTTATAAAGGGAGATCATAAATATACTTGCATGTATCGTGCGGGTATAAAAAATAAGGAGGAAGTTATAATAAGGAAAGGATAATAATAAATAGGTAGAAGTAAGTTTATATAGCTTAATGGTAAAGCAGTGTACTGTTAATACATCGATTTTGGTTCAATTCCAAATATGAACGAATATATATGAAAATAATATTAAATTATTAATTATCTATCTTTAGTAGAGATATAATTAATAATTAAAATAATAAATAAATAAATAAAAAATGAATTTAATAAGTGGATTATCAAGTTTATTAGCTATAGGATTATTATCGCCAGTACAAAGTATATTATGATTAATAATATTATTTACAAGTACAGCGATATGTTTATATAGCCAAGGATATGTTTTAATGGGAATATTATATATATTAATATATGTAGGAGCAATAGCGATATTATTTTTATTTATATTATCATTATTAAAAATAGATTATACACCACAAGGAAATATATCACCATTAGTAATAACATTATTATCAATAAGTTTAATACCATTAGATTTAACATATGAAACATATGGAATAGTAATGGAAATAGAAGATGTATGAAATGAATTAATAGTAGTAGGAAATCAATTATATACAGAATATGCTATATTATTAATAATAACAGGATTAATATTAATCTTATCAGTTATAGGGGCTATAGCAATAACTAAATAAAATGTTAAATTTAATAGAATTATTATTATTATTTATATCAGTTTTATTAGCTGTAGCTTTTTTAACAGTAGCTGAACGTAAAACTTTAGGTTATATGCAACGTAGAGTAGGACCTAATGCTGTAGGTTATTATGGTATATTAATGGCTATAGCAGATGCAGCTAAATTATTATTAAAAGAAATAATAATACCTACACATGCTGATAAATTAATATTATTTATAAGTCCTATTATATCATTAGTATCAGCATTATTATGTTGATCAGTTATACCTTTTGGTCCAGGTATAACAATAACTGATCATAATTATGGTTTTATATTAACTTTAGCTATAAGTAGTATAGGTGTATTTGGTACTTTATTAGCTGGTTGATCAGCTAATAGTAAATACTCTTTATTAGGTTCTATACGTTCTACTGCTCAATTAATTAGTTATGAATTAGTTTTAACTACTGTTGTATTATTATGTATATTATTAGCTGGTACTATGAATTTATCTAGATATGTTGAATTACAACAATCTATTTGATTATTTATACCTTTATTACCTTTATCTATAATATGATTTATAGGTTGTGTAGCTGAATGTGCTAGACCTCCTTTTGATAATGTTGAAGCTGAATCTGAATTAGTTTCAGGTCATATGACTGAATACTCTTCTTCTATATTTGTATTATTCTTCTTATCTGAATATGCTTCTATATTATTCTTATCTACATTAACTTCTATTTTATTCTTTGGTGGTGGTACTGGTATTATATTAGGTATTAAAGCTTGTATATTCTCATTTACTTATATTTGAGTAAGAGCTACTTTACCTAGAGTAAGATATGATAAATTAATTAATTTATGTTGAGTTATATTCTTACCTTTATTATTTGCTTTAGCTTTATTTATACCTGCTTTAATTTATTTAATAGATGCTCAAATATTTATTTAAATATACTCTTATTATTTAATACCACTGATATAAAGTAACAGTGCTATCAGATATGACCTCCCTCCAATGAAGGATATATCTATCCAATTTCATAAGAGTGGACATATATATATATATTCATCTTTCAAGGAAAGATGGATCGCCCCCCTTCGGGGGGCTTTCATCTTTACCCTTCGGGAAAGATGGATCGCCCCCTCCGGGGGCTTTCATCTTCCAAGGTAAGATGGATTTACCCCCGGAGGGACACTTCATTTTATCTATACGTATAAGGCGTGTTTATATTATTAAATTTATATATATAAAATATTTTTATAGGAATAGATATATAAGTAATAAAAAATATAAGAGTAAATAAATAGAAGAGGCTATTCGATTAGGGGTGAAATCGCAGTTTTTACACAGCTGAGCCATAGGTTCGAATCCTATATAGCCTATTAAATAAATAATTCGCATGTACCGTGTGGATATAAAATATATATAGGTAAGATATATATATATAAGAGTATAGCTTAATGGTAAAGTCCGTGTCTTCAACACATGTTATAGTAGTTCGATTCTACTTGCTCTTGAGAGGCCTTTGTAGCTTAAATGGTAGAGCGTTCGCTTGAAGCGCGACTGATGAAAGTTCAATTCTTTCCGAAGGCAAAGAGTTAGTCGTCTAATGGTTAAGACTATTGCCTTTTAAGCAATCCATATTGGTTCGATTCCAATCTAACTCATAATTAAAATAATTTATATAAGAATATTTAATAATTAAAATAATACAATGACTAATTCAATAAGAGGTTATATACAATTACATCCTTTTCATTTAGTAGGTCCTTCACCTTGACCATTATTTACTTCATTCTGTTTAATGAATTTAGCTTTATCTATAGGTTTAAATGCTCATGGATATATAAGTTCTAATGTTTATATATTTTTAAGTTTATTTAACTTATTATATTCAATGACTTTATGATTTAAAGATGTTGTAGCTGAAAGTACTTATTTAGGAGATCATACTAAAGCAGTTAAAAATGGTTTAACTCAAGGATTCTATTTATTTGTTGTTAGTGAAATATTAATATTTGTTTCATTATTCTGAGCTTATTTACATTCTTCATTAAATCCTACTATGGAAATAGGTATGGCTTGACCTCCTGCTGGTATAGAACCTATATCACCTAGTGAATTACCTTTATTAAATACTATAATATTATTAGCTTCAGGTGTTACTATAACTATGGGACATCATGCTTTAATTAATGGTAATAGAAAAGATACTTTATATGGTTTCATATTTACTACTTTCTTAATATTCTTATTTGTTATATTACAAGGTTTAGAGTATATATTTGCTCCATTTACTATTGCTGATGGTGTTTATGGTTCTACTTTCTTCTCTTTAACTGGTTTACACGGTATACATATGATAATGTTAGTTATAATGTTAGCAGTATGTACTTGAAGAGTTTATAATTATGATTTCACTAATGTATCACATGTATTTGCTGAAACTACTGTTTTATACTTACATGTATTAGATGTTTTATGATTATTTATTTATATAATCGTTTACTGATGAGGTTCTTAATTTAATACTTCACTCTACATTTACAATATGGAGATATATCCATTAATGGTAGAGATATACCCCAAGAGGCATATATTTATTCATCTTATTTCAATGAAATTTTACTTTACTTATATATATATATCCCCCCAGGGGGATATATATATTATTCAAAGAAAAGTATATAATACTTCCAAAGGAAAGTATACTTGATATCCTTATAAAGTAGGAGATATCAGATATATGTATTCACTCGATACGAGCGGAAGATATATAGGAAAGATAAAGAAATTTAGGTATACATCTTGATTACATCAAAAGTGAAATCATATAGATCTTTTATCCTTCAATATGGAATATATATCCCTCCTACGGTGGGATATAAATTAAATGAGTCGTAGACTAATTGGCAAGTCACCTAGATTTGAGCTAGGAGTATATATGTTCAAATCATATCGACTCAGAGCATTGGTAGCTTAATGGTAAAGCCTTATAATGTCACTATAAGAGATGTCAGTTCGAGTCTGATGCGATGCGAATTATGGATAGCTAGGCATTGGTAAGCCGACCTACTTGCTACGTAGTAGCCTCTGTGCTCTCAGCGTTCGATTCGCTGGTTATCCGTTGGCATATAACACAATGGTTAGTGTATATTATTACGAATGATAAAATGTAAGTTCGATTCTTACTATGCCATAGGTAAGCAGTATAATGTAATGGTAACATATAAAGCTCATGACTTTATCATGATAGTTCGAATCTGTCTACTGCACTTAATTAAAATTATACTTATATCAAATAACACCTTTGGTGTAGCAATATATATCCATACCTACGGTATGGTATATATCCACCCTCCTACGGAGGGTTATATATTTATATAATAAATGAATTATAGCTCAATGGTAGAGCAGTCCACTCATAATGGATGTATCTCAGTTCAATTCTGAGTAATTCAATAATAAAATAATTAATAATAAAGAGAACATGATGTTGGTTCAGATCAAATGCTATGTAGAAGCATAACACATGCAAGTTATTTTAATATTTATTAAAATAGCGATAAGGTGAGTGATATAAGATAATAAATTATCTTATTCAGATGTAGGTATTAGAGTTAATCTAGCCATCGAACTGGAGCCGACGATTATCGTCACAACGGCCACATTGATATAATATCAACTCTTATTAAGAGCAGCAGTGGGGAATCTTTGACAATGGTCTAACGACTGATCAAGCTATCTACGAGAAGGAATTATTAAATACTTATTCTTTAAGAATAAGTTAAATATATCCTTATTTATAATATGGATATGTAATAATAATAATAAAGATAAAAACTATAAACTTCTAAGTAATTATAATAATGATATAAATTACGAAAGAGTCCTAACTAAAACATGTGCCAGCAGCTGCGGTTAGACATGGAGGGCTAGCATTGTTCAAAATGGCTTAAAGGATCTGTAGAACTTATAAATATATAATATATATATTTATATAGAATAAATTAAAGGTAATAAGAAATAAAGTTATAGAGATAAAATTCATCGAAAACATTATGACTACAAAGAGATTACTTAAATTTATTGACGTTGTGAGATGAAGGCTACGGTAGCGACATGGATTCGATACCCATTTAGTCGTAGCAGTAAACTATGAGTACAATAATTAGAAAAGTGAAAATGAATAGTACTCCGCCTGACTAGTACGCTCGCAAGGGTGAAATACAAGACATTAGACGGTTGTAGTCCCTAGCAGTGGAACATGTCATTTAATTGGATGATCCCCCTTAAACCTTACCATCTCTTGAATTATTAACCGGCGTTACATCGTTGTCGTCAGTTCATGCCGTGAGGTATTATATTAAGTTATTAAATGAACGTAACCCTTTTTCCCCCTCTATATATTTATATATAGTTATGGAAATATTTATTATTTTACGATAATAGGAAGTCGAGGTTGAAGACTAATCATGATGACCCTAATGAGATGGGCTATAGACGTGTTACAATATTATTTACAATTATAATATATATACTCATAACTCTTTTAGAGTTATTAATTATATTAATATATATTTATTTAAATGATAAGAATATGACATAGTTTTCTTTTATGGATTGTAATCTGAAATTCGGTTACATAAAGGAGGAATTGCTAGTAATCGCGAACTAGAGTGTCGCGGTGAAATTTTTTGCTACTTCGTACTAACCACTCATCAACAGCAAGAAATTTTTATTTTCCTCTTTTACTTTTTTTTAAGTTTAATGAGGTTAATTGATAAAGGACCTGCTGTAAGTTGAAATACGGTTCGGTTAGGGGAACCTGATCGGGATTTATATTTTATAATTTATTCATCTTCATGAATGAATCCCCCACTCCTACGGAGTGGGAATTTATTCATCTTTTAGGGAAAGATGGATCGCCACCTTCGGTGGCTTTCATCTTAAACCCTTTGGTTAAAGAAAGAATGAATCCCCACTCCTACGGAGTGGGCATTTATTCTTTTAAAACCTTTCTTCGGGTTTCTAATAAGCACCTTCGGTGTGGATTATACTCTTTATAGATATCATATATCGCTCATTATGAGTGGTATATTATTTTAATATCCCACCCGCCACCTTTAGTGGTGGGTGTGGAGATATATCAGTATCCTTTAATGGATACTGATATATCTGATACCCCCTATTTATAGGGGTATTAAATATATCTATCTGCCATTGGCAGATAGATATATCTGATTCTATTGATATAAAATATCAAAGAATTAAATATATCCATTATTGATGGATATATCTGATCCCATCCAAAGGATGGGATTAAATATATATGCACGGAGGTGCAGATATATCTGATATATCCCGGAGGGATATATTAAATAGTTTATAAATATAGATATGGATATAGTCTATATCTCAACGGTAGAGAGATCGATTGATAATCGATAGATGTAAGTTCGATTCTTACTAGACTAAAAGGTAAGCGGTTATGATGAAATGGTAGACATAGAACACTTAAAATGTTCGGATTAATATCGTGTAGGTTCGACTCCTACTAACCGTAAAAGGGGAGGTTCTAATGTTGGTAATTAGACCTAAATTGTAACTTTAGTGCCGTAGTGCTGCGACTGTTCGATTCAGTCCCTCCTCAATAAGATAGCTATAGTTCAAAGGTAGAACAATTGTATGTGGCGCAATATATCTGAGTTCAATTCTCAGTGGTTATCCATATGCTTAGGTAGTTCAATGGTTAGAACAGATGCCTCATATGCATCTAATGTTGGTTCAATTCCAGCCTTAGGCAATATATACTCACCATTGGTGGGGATATATATACCTACCGTAGGTGGATATATATATTTCTTATTATTTTATAAATATAAATGAATTATTCTATATAATTAGTCGTATAAGCTAACCAGGCATAGCGTCCGTTTTGTAATCGGAAGGTGTGGGGTTCGATTCCTCAATACGATATTAAATCATATACTATACAAAACAGTGCAGTATATGATAACCCTCCTTAAGAGGTTATGATAAACTCTCCAATGGAGGGTTTATGATACCGACCTTAGGTCGGCATTATAGACTACATGATCTAATGGTATGATACTACTACTTCACAGTATTTATGCGGGTTCGATTCCCGCTGTGGTTAATTAAATGTGACAATAGGTTAACTGGTAAACCCTGGCACTTCCAATGCTATTATGCGTGTTCGATTCACGCTTGTCATAATTATGAACATTGTTATTCATGGTTGAATATGCTGATTGCAAATTAGTTATTTTAGGGTTCAATTCCCTCAATGTTCTATTTGATTTCGAGTTTATTTATTGATTTTGGTTTTATTTATAAAAATATCATATACCGCTTATTATGAGTGATATATAAGTGTAATATAACTTGATCTCGGTTTATCTACCAGATTGTTGCGTAATTGGTAACGTATCTACATTGGGTGTAGGGTTATGGGGGTTCAAATCCCTCCAATCTGATGTTCTTTATTTATTAATTTATCTTTATTAATTAATTTTATTTAAATGCCACAATTAGTTCCTTTTTATTTCTTACATTTATTAACTTTTGGTATATTAGCTTTATCTATTTTAATATTTATTATATCTAAATATTTATTACCTAATATATTAAGATTATTAATCGCTAGAATTTTAATAGTTAAATTATAATTATAATTTATACTTTTCTTATTTTTTTATAACTTATATATATTATAATAAGATTAATCTATATTAAATAGATGTACCCCTCCATTAAAATGAAGAGGTTCATCTATATTAAATAGATTTATTATAATAATTATACCCACCACCTTTGGTTATGGGTTATTAATCATATCCCCCCCTGATGGGATATATATCATCCTCTACTGGGGATAATTTATACATTATATAATCCTATCCAAAAGAGGGAATTATATATATATCCACCATTGATGGTGATATATATTTTATAAGTATAATTATTAATAATAATTGACTCTAATATATATACTATAGATATAATATTAAATATATCTGCACGTCCGTGCAGATATATCTGATATATCCCTTCCGGGATATATTAAATATATCTTCCAAAGGAAGATATATCTGATCCACTACAATGTTATTGTAGGGGATTAAATATATCAGTATCCATAAATGGATATTGATATATCTGATTCTATTGATATTTTATATCAATAGAATTAAATATATCTCCCAATGGGAGATATATCTGATCCAATACCTACGGTATTGGATTAAATATATCCATCAATAATGGAGATATCTGATCCCTTCCTTTGGAAGGGATTATATATTTTATAATGGGAAATATCCTCACACCTATGGTGTGTAAATATTATATAAGAAATATATATAAATAGAGAAATAAATAAAAATAAATGATATTTTCACCATTAGATCAATTTGAAATTAAACCATTATTAACAATAAATAATGTAATAACATTAAGTATTACAAATTATGTAATATATTTAACATTAGTAGTATTAATAATATATGGATATAATATATTATTAAATAAATCATATTTAGGATGAAATAGATGAGGAGTTGCTATATTAGCAATATATGATACAATATTAAATATGGTTAAAAGTCAAATAGGAGCACGTGGAGGTTATTACTTTCCATTAATATTTACATTATTTAATTTTATATTAATAGCTAATTTAATCTCAATGATACCTTATTCATTTGCTATATCAGCACAATTAATAGCTATAATATCATTAAGTTTAACATTATGATTAGGTGTAACTTTAATAGGTTTAGCTAATCATGGTTTAGGTTTCTTTGCTTTATTTGTTCCTACTGGTACTCCTTTACCTTTAGTACCTGTATTAGTTTTAATAGAAACTTTATCTTATAGTTCTAGAGCTATATCTTTAGGTTTACGTTTATCTGCTAATGTTTTATCTGGTCACTTATTAATGTTAATTTTAGGTTCATTAATATTTAATTTAATGGGTACTTCTATAATAGGATTTATAGGTGGTTTCATACCAATGGCTGGAGTTATAGCTATTGTTATATTAGAATTTGCTATATCAATGATACAAAGTTACGTTTTCTGTATATTATTTAGTGGATATATAAAAGATGCTATTTACTTACACTAAATATATTTGCACGTTCCGTGCAGATATATCCAAAGGTATTCTCCATCTTTATACTGGCTCGTACCGAGTGAGCATATATTCATCTTTCAAGGAAAGATGGATCGCCCCCCCCCCCTTCGGGGGGGCTTTCATCTTATGAAATAAGATGGATCGCCACCTTTGGTGGCTTTCATATTTTATTTTATTCTGAATGATAACCAAAAGTCGATATATATTTTATAGTTAAATATTATAATATAATTAAAAAGAGAGGTAAAATTAATAGGTAAGATCAATAAAATAAGATAAAAAAAAGTAAAATAAAAATTAAAATAAAATAAAATGGCAATAAGAAAAACTAACCCTTATTTAGCGTTAGCTAATAGTTATTTAATAGATAGTCCACAACCTAGTTCATTAAATTATTGATGAAATTTAGGAAGTTTATTAGGATTATGTTTAGTAATACAAATAGCTAGTGGTATATTTTTAGCAATGCATTATAGTTCTAATATAGAATTAGCATTTGATTCAGTAGAGCATATAATGAGAGATGTTAATGCTGGATGATTAATAAGATATATACATGCAAATGGAGCTTCATTTTTCTTTATATGTATGTATTTACATATAGGAAAAGCTTTATATTATGGAAGTTATAAATCACCTAGAGTATTAGTATGAGCAATAGGAGTTATAATATTTGTTTTAACAATGGCTACAGCCTTTATGGGTTACTGTCTTGTTTATGGACAAATGTCACACTGAGGTGCTACAGTTATAACTAACTTATTATCAGCTATACCATTTATAGGTAATGATATAGTACCATTTATATGAGGAGGTTTCTCTGTATCAAATCCTACAATACAAAGATTTTTTGCATTACATTATTTATTACCATTTATTTTAGCAGCATTAGTAGTAATGCATTTTATAGCATTACATACTCATGGATCATCTAATCCTGTAGGAATATCAAGTAATTTAGATAGAATACCAATGCATAGTTACTTTATATTTAAAGATTTAATTACTGTATTTGTATTTATATTAGTATTTAGTTTATTTGTATTCTTCTCACCTAATACTTTAGGACATCCTGATAACTATATACCAGGTAATCCTATGGTTACACCTGCATCTATAGTACCTGAATGATATTTATTACCATTCTATGCTATATTAAGATCAATACCTGATAAATTAGGTGGAGTTATAGCTATGTTTGCAGCTATATTAATATTATTAATATTACCTATAACTGATAGATCAGTTATAAGAGGTAATACATTTAAAATATTATCTAAATTATCATTCTATTTATTTATATTTAACTTTATATTATTAGGTAATTTAGGACAATTACATGTTGAAGTACCTTTCATACAATTAGGTCAATTTGCTACTGCTTATTACTTTAGTTATTACTTAATTTTAGTACCAGTTATATCTTCAATAGAAAATATTTTATTCTATATAGGAAGTAAATAAATATATATATATATTCATCTTTCAAGGAAAGATGGATCGCCCCCCCTTCGGGGGGGCTTTCATCTTTACCCCCCTTTTTAGGAGCATCTCTTATTATATATAAGGTTTATTAATAAAATATTTTCTATATTTCCACATTGAAAATGTGGGGATATATATATCCTTCTACGAAGGATAATATATATATCATAGATATATGTATATATCCCCCAAGGGGTATATATTTATTATATTTTAGAGTAATAAATAAAAAAAAAGATAATAAGAGATAAAATAAAATAAGAATTAAATAAATGTTAGCTATGATAACAACATTACTTACATTTTATGTAAGTCAAAATAATATAATAACATTATTAATAGCAATAGAAATATTATTATTAACAGTAACAGTTAAAATAATATATATAGGAGGAATTTATAATGATATAGAGGGAACTATATATGCACTATTTATAATAATATTAGCAGGAGCAGAATCAGCAATAGGTTTAAGTTTATTAGTATCATATTATAGATTAAGAGGGAAAGTAACTAGTATATTATAAATAAAATGATAAATTGATTAACATATATAAATGAAGAAACAATATATATAAATTTAGGAACATGAATATCATTAGGAGATATACAAATTAATTATGGTTTATTATTAGATTCATTATCTATGGTAGTTATGGTACCAGTAGGTATAGTAACATTAGCAGTATTATTTTATGCTATAGATTATATGAGATTTGATCCTAATCGTAATCGTTTTTATATTATATTAAGTGTATTTGCTATATTTATGACAGTATTAGTAGTAAGTGATAATTATGTTATGATGTTTATAGGTTGAGAATTTGTTGGTGTTATTTCTTATTTATTAATATCTTTTTGAAATACACGTATAGCAGCAATGAAATCAGCTTTATCAGCTATATTATTAAATCGTATGGGTGATACATTATTTGTTATATGTATAGGTACTATGTTATCTTTATTTCATGCTGTAGATTTTGATACTATTGAATTATTAACTCCTCATACAGATACATTTATATTAAATTTAATAGCTATTATGTTATTAATAGCTGCTACAGCTAAATCAGCTCAATTAGGTTTACATGGTTGATTATTAAGTGCTATGGAAGGTCCTACACCTGTTAGTGCATTATTACATGCAGCTACAATGGTATGTAGTGGAGTATTTGTTTTAGTAAGATCATCATATATATTAGAATATACACCATCAGTATTATTAATAATATTATGATTAGGAGGATTTACTACTTTAATAAGTGGTTTAATAGCAGTAGTTACTAATGATATAAAAAGAGTTATAGCATTATCAACGATGAGTCAATTGGCTATGATGATGTTAGCTATAGGATCTAGTGCTTATGATTTAGCAATATATCACTTATATTGTCATGCATTCTTTAAAGCATTATTATTTATGTCAGCAGGATCAATAATACATAGTTATATGTCAGAAACTCAAGATATGCGTAAATATGGTGGTTTAATAGAATATTTACCTTATAGTTATACTACTATGGTTATAGCATCATTATCTTTAATGGCTATACCTGGTTTAACAGGATATTATTCAAAAGATATAATAATAGAATCATTATATGGTACATATACAGTTAGTGGATATATAATGTATTATATAGCTACAGCTTCAGCTACTTTAACTGCTATATATTCTTTAAGAGTATTATATTTAACTTTCTATAATAATCCTAGAGGTAATAAATATACTTATAGTTTTATACATGAAAGTAATCATATGATTATACCTATGACTATATTAGCTATATATAGTATATTCTTAGGTTATTATAGAGATAATGTTATATTCCATTTAAATTTAGGTTTACCTCATACTAATACTTTTATAGAAACAGAATTTACTATACCTACATTATTTAAATGATTACCTATGATATTAGGTATATCTTTATCTTTAACATTAATATATATTTATGAATTTATTTATAAAATTAATAAATCAAGTATTTATAATTACTTTAACCAACGTATTTATTATGATCAATTATTAAATAATTTAATAATTAGACCTGTATTAAAATTTGGTGGTTTATTAAATGTTTATACTGATAATGGTTTACTTAAAGTATTAGGTAGTACTGGTATTAGTAGATTCTTAACTTATATACCTGTTATTATATTAATTAATTTAATAATACTTTTCTTATAATTTTATAAATTTAATAATTATATATATATATTGTAGATATACCTATCAATGATAAGTTATATCTATTATCCCCTTTTTTAGAAGATATTATCATAAATAAACACCCAAAGGGTGTTTATCTATTATTTTATTAAAAAAAAGGATATTATAAATATAATTACATATTTTATGTAATTATATCTTTGATAAACACCAATGGTGTTTATTATATATATATTCATCTTTCAAGGAAAGATGGATCGCCACCATAGGTGGCGTTCATCTTATATTTTACATCGAAGATATAGCTCATATTATATACTTTATATGAAAGAAATAATAACTTATAAAAAGTTATCATAGATCTACCTTGGTAGAGATATATAAAATTAATAAGTAAATAAAGATACATATAAGTCTATATTAAAGGAAAGGAAATGTCTTATAGTTTAATGGTTAGAACATTACTCTTCTAAAGTAATTATTTGGGTTCAAATCCCGATGAGACAGATAGTATAGTAGAAGAATAGTTATCAAAGGTATGATATAAATAAATAAAATGCAATTAGTATTAGCAGCAAAATACATAGGAGCAGCAATAGCTACTTTAGGATTAGGAGGAGCAGCGATAGGTATCGCTTTAGTTTTCGTAGCTTTAATAAATGGTACTTCACGTAACCCTTCATTACGTGCTACATTATTCCCTCAAGCTATATTAGGTTTCGCTTTAGCAGAAGCTTGTGGATTATTCTGTTTAATGATATCATTCTTATTATTATACGCAGTTTAATTTTACCTATTTATAATTCATATCCCAAAGAGATATAAATTATATATATATATTCATCTTATAAAATAAGATGAATTGCCCCCTCCAGGGGTTTTCATCTTTTTCCCTTCGGAGCATATATATAATCCCTTCCAAAGGAAGGGATCAGATATATCTTCCTTTGGAAGATATATTTAATTCTTTGATATTTTATATCAATAGAATCAGATATATCAGTATCCATTAATGGATACTGATATATTTAATAATATCTCTACCTTTGATATATATATGATATATATCTTA